GCTAGTGTAGCTTAATGCAAAGCATAACACTGAAGATGTTAAGATGGGCCCTAAGAAGCCCCGCATGCACAAAGGCATGGTCCCGACCTTACTATTAGCTCTAACCCAACTTACACATGCAAGCCTCCACAACCCCGTGAGTATGCCCTCAATCCCCCGCCCGGGGACGAGGAGCGGGCATCAGGCACAAGCTCTTAGCCCAAGACGCCCAGCCAAGCCACACCCCCAAGGGAATTCAGCAGTGATAGACATTAAGCCATAAGTGAAAACTTGACTCAGTCAGGGTTAAGTAGGGCCGGTAAAACTCGTGCCAGCCACCGCGGTTAGACGAGAGGCCCCAGTTAATAGTATTACGGCGTAAAGGGTGGTTAAGGAAAATAAACAAATAAAGTCAAATGGCCCCTTGGCCGTCATACGCTTCTGGGTGTCCGAGGCCCTATTACACGAAAGTAGCTTTAGTTAACCCACCTGACCCCACGAAAACTGAGAAACAAACTGGGATTAGATACCCCACTATGCTCAGCTGTAAACCCAGATGCCTCAATACAACTAGGCATCCGCCAGGGTACTACGAGCATCAGCTTGAAACCCAAAGGACCTGACGGTGCCTTAGACCCCCCTAGAGGAGCCTGTTCTAGAACCGATAACCCCCGTTAAACCTCACCACTTCTAGCCACCCCAGCCTATATACCGCCGTCGCCAGCTTACCCTGTGAAGGCAATAAAAGTAAGCAAAATGGGCAAAACCCAGAACGTCAGGTCGAGGTGTAGCGTACGAAGCGGGAAGAAATGGGCTACATTTTCTATAATAGAACACTACGGACATGCAACATGAAATAGTGCTTGAAGGAGGATTTAGTAGTAAAAAGGAAGCAGAGTGTCCTTTTGAACCCGGCTCTAAGGCGCGTACACACCGCCCGTCACTCTCCCCTGTCTAAACGCAACTAAGATATTTAACATCAAAGCACTGACAAGGGGAGGCAAGTCGTAACATGGTAAGTGTACCGGAAGGTGCACTTGGATAAAACTCAGGGCGTGGCTGAGTTAGCTAAGCATCTCACTTACACCGAGAAGACATCCATGCAAGTTGGATCACCCTGAGCCAAACAGCTAGCCTAACGACTAATATAACCAAAAAATATTAATAACAAAACATGGCCCTACACCAAAAATTAAACCATTTTTTTACCTGAGTATGGGAGACAGAAAAGGTTCAACCCAGAGCAATAGAAAAAGTACCGCAAGGGAACGCTGAAAGAGAAATGAAACAACCCATATAAGCAATAAAAAACAAAGATTAAACCTTGTACCTTTTGCATCATGATTTAGCAAGCATCCCCAAGCAAAGAGACCTTTAGTTTGGAGCCCCGAAACCAGGTGAGCTACCCCGAGACAGCCTATTTAATTTAGGGCTAACCCGTCTCTGTGGCAAAAGAGTGGGAAGAGCTCCGGGTAGAAGTGATAGACCTACCGAACCTGGTGATAGCTGGTTGTCTGAGAAATGGATAGAAGTTCAGCCCTACACGCCCCAAACCATAAACGCAGAACTTAAGGTATTAAGGGTAATATTTAGGAGTTAGTTGGAGGGGGTACAGCCCCTCTAACAAAGGATACAACCTTATGAAGGAGGATAAAGATCATAATTTACAAAACATACTGTTCTAGTGGGCCTAAAAGCAGCCACCTAAACAGAAAGCGTTAAAGCTCAGACAGAAAGAAGTTTATTATTATGATAATAAATCTTATTCCCCTAATTATATCAGACTGCCCCATGCCCGCATGGAAGAAATTATGCTAAAATGAGTAACAAGAAGACTTGCTCTTCTCCGAGCACAAGTGTAGACCAGATCGGACAAACCACTGGAAATTAACGAACCCAACCAACAGAGAGTACTGCGGACAACAAAAAAATCAAGAAAGCCCCGCAACTAGGCATCGTTAACCCCACACCGGAGTGCTATATTTAAAGGAAAGACTAAAAGAAAGGGAAGGAACTCGGCAAACACAAGCCTCGCCTGTTTACCAAAAACATCGCCTCCTGCAACTAAACCAAGTATAGGAGGTCCAGCCTGCCCAGTGACTAAGGGTTCAACGGCCGCGGTATTTTGACCGTGCAAAGGTAGCGCAATCACTTGTCTTTTAAATAGAGACCTGTATGAATGGCTAAACGAGGGCTTAACTGTCTCCCCCTTCAGGTCAGTGAAATTGATCTATCCGTGCAGAAGCGGGTGTAATAATACAAGACGAGAAGACCCTTTGGAGCTTAAGGTACAAAACTTAACCACGTTAAACAACTTAATTAAGAGCAAAAACTTAGTGGGTTATAAGATTTTACCTTCGGTTGGGGCGACCGCGGAGGAAAATTCAGCCTCCGAGTGGAATGGGCTAAACCCCTAAAACTAAGAGAGACATCTCTAAGCCGCAGAACATCTGACCAAAAATGATCCGACTAATAGTCGATCAACGAACCAAGTTACCCTAGGGATAACAGCGCAATCCTCTCCCAGAGTCCATATCGACGAGGGGGTTTACGACCTCGATGTTGGATCAGGACATCCTAATGGTGCAGCCGCTATTAAGGGTTCGTTTGTTCAACGATTAAAGTCCTACGTGATCTGAGTTCAGACCGGAGCAATCCAGGTCAGTTTCTATCTGTAACGCTACTTTTCCTAGTACGAAAGGATCGGGAAAGAGGGGCCCATGCTTAAAGCACGCCCCGCCCCTAATTAATGAAAACAAATAAATTAAATAAAGGGAGGGCCAAAACCCCTGCCGCCTAAAATAAAGGCATACTGGGGTGGCAGAGCATGGTTAATTGCGAAAGGCCTAAGCCCTTTATACCAGAGGTTCAAGTCCTCTTCCCAGTTTATGCTCAACACTCTAATAAACCACTTAATTAACCCCCTAGCCTACATTGTGCCAGTTCTACTAGCAGTAGCCTTCCTCACACTTATTGAACGAAAGGTCCTGGGATATATACAACTACGAAAAGGACCCAATGTTGTAGGACCCTATGGACTACTTCAACCCATCGCCGACGGCGTTAAACTTTTTATTAAAGAACCCGTACGCCCCTCCACATCCTCCCCATTTTTATTTTTGGCAACCCCCATCCTTGCACTAACACTGGCCATGACATTATGGGCACCCATACCGATACCATACCCCGTAATTGACTTAAACCTGGGCGTCCTGTTTATTCTGGCCCTCTCAAGCCTAGCAGTATACTCCATTCTAGGATCAGGATGAGCATCCAACTCAAAATATGCACTAATTGGAGCCCTACGAGCAGTGGCCCAAACAATTTCATACGAAGTAAGCCTGGGACTAATTCTCCTATCAGTAATTATTTTTTCAGGTGGATATACATTACAAACATTTAACACAGCCCAAGAAAGTATCTGGCTGCTAGCCCCCGCATGACCCCTAGCTGCAATATGATATATTTCAACCCTAGCCGAGACAAACCGGGCCCCGTTTGACCTAACTGAGGGCGAATCAGAACTAGTATCTGGTTTTAACGTAGAATATGCAGGGGGGCCTTTTGCCCTGTTTTTTCTGGCCGAATATGCAAACATTCTTCTTATAAATACATTATCAGCCGTACTGTTTCTGGGGGCATCACACTTCCCAAACATGCCTGAACTAACAACAATTAGCCTCATAACTAAAGCCGCACTACTATCAATTATATTTTTATGAGTTCGAGCTTCTTATCCGCGCTTCCGTTACGACCAATTAATACACCTCGTATGAAAAAATTTCCTCCCCCTCACACTAGCCCTCGTATTATGACACACCGCCCTACCGATTGCAATAGCAGGCCTGCCCCCACAGCTATAGCCCAGGAACTGTGCCCGAATGTCCAGGGACCACTTTGATAGAGTGGCTAATAGGGGCTAAAATCCCCTCAGTTCTTAGAAAGAAGGGGGTCGAACCCATGCCCAAGAGATCAAAACTCTTAGTGCTTCCTCTACACCACTTTCTATGATGGGGTCAGCTAATTAAGCTTTCGGGCCCATACCCCGAACATGACGGTTAAAGTCCCTCCTCCATCAATGAACCCTTACGTACTTATAATTCTATTGTCCAGCCTAGGACTAGGGACCACCCTAACTTTCGCCAGCTCCCACTGACTGCTAGCTTGAATAGGCCTAGAAATTAATACCCTAGCGATTGTTCCCCTGATAGCGCAACACCACCACCCCCGAGCAGTGGAAGCTACCACTAAATATTTTTTAACCCAGGCCACTGCAGCAGCAATAATTATGTTTGCAAGCACAACAAATGCTTGAATCTCGGGAGAGTGAGATATAACTAATATATCAAGCCCCATCGCCACTACAATGCTGATTGCCGCCCTAGCACTTAAAATTGGCCTTGCACCAATACATTACTGAATGCCTGAAGTATTACAAGGACTAGACCTTTTAACGGGCCTAATTTTATCAACTTGACAAAAACTTGCCCCCCTGGCTATCATTATTCAAATTGCCCCGGCCATCGACCCCCTTCTGCTTATAGCCCTGGGACTAACCTCCACACTAGTGGGGGGCTGAGGGGGACTAAACCAAACCCAACTACGAAAAATTCTAGCCTATTCCTCCATCGCCCATATGGGCTGAATAATTATTATTCTCCAATATGCCCCCCAACTCACACTTCTGGCACTGGGCACCTATATTTTTATGACATCAGCAGCCTTCCTTACACTAAAATTATCATCAACTACAAAAATTAATACTCTTGCAATAACATGATCAAATAGCCCAATATTAGCAACTACAACTACCCTGGTTTTATTATCACTGGGGGGGCTCCCCCCACTAACAGGGTTCATACCAAAATGACTTATCCTCCAGGAATTAACAAAACAAGACCTGCCTCTCACTGCCACAGCCATAGCCCTTGCCGCCCTACTTAGCCTCTACTTCTACCTGCGCCTCTGCTACGCAATAACACTAACCATTTCCCCCAACACACCCAACTCAACCGCCCCCTGACGAACTCAAACAACCCAGGCCTCCCTACCACTCTCCATCTCTACCACAATTGCGCTAGGCCTTCTACCCATAACACCAGCTATCCTGATACTAACCAACTAAGGGATTTAGGATAACATTTAGACCAAGAGCCTTCAAAGCTCTAAGCAGAAGTGAAAATCTTCTAGTCCCTGACTAAGACCTACAAGAGTTTATCTTGCATTTTCTAATTGCAAATCAAATGTTTTAATTAAACTAAGGCCTTACTAGATGGGAAGGCCTCGATCCTACAAACTCTTAGTTAACAGCTAAGCGCTCAAACCAGCGAGCATCCATCTACTTTCCCGCCGTTAGCCGAGTAAGGCGGGAAAAGCCCCGGCAGAGTATTACTCTACGTCTTTGGATTTGCAATCCAATATGTTTCTTCACCACGGGGCTGTGGTGGGGAGAGGACTTAAACCTCTGTCTTCAGGGCTACAACCCGCCGCCTAAACACTCGGCTACCCCACCTGTGGCAATTACACGCTGATTCTTTTCTACAAACCACAAAGACATTGGTACCCTTTATCTTGTATTTGGTGCCTGAGCCGGAATAGTTGGAACTGCTCTAAGCCTCCTTATTCGAGCCGAGCTAAGCCAGCCCGGATCACTCCTAGGTGATGACCAGATTTATAATGTAATCGTCACTGCCCATGCCTTCGTAATAATTTTCTTTATAGTAATGCCAATTCTCATCGGGGGATTTGGGAACTGACTTGTACCCCTAATAATTGGAGCCCCTGACATAGCATTTCCCCGGATGAATAATATGAGCTTTTGACTCCTGCCCCCATCATTTCTTCTGCTTTTAGCCTCTTCTGGTGTTGAGGCCGGGGCCGGAACAGGCTGAACAGTATATCCACCACTTGCAGGCAACCTGGCCCACGCAGGAGCATCAGTAGACCTAACAATCTTTTCACTTCACCTGGCAGGTGTTTCATCAATTCTAGGGGCAATTAATTTTATCACAACAACAATTAACATGAAGCCACCAGCTATTTCTCAGTACCAAACACCCTTATTTGTTTGGGCTGTACTTGTAACAGCTGTACTTCTCCTTCTATCCCTACCAGTCTTGGCTGCCGGAATTACTATACTTCTCACAGACCGTAATCTCAATACTACATTCTTCGACCCGGCCGGAGGTGGAGACCCAATCCTGTACCAACACTTATTCTGATTCTTCGGCCACCCCGAAGTCTATATTCTTATTTTACCGGGATTTGGCATTATTTCACACGTCGTAGCCTACTACGCCGGCAAAAAAGAGCCCTTCGGCTATATGGGTATAGTATGAGCCATGATGGCAATTGGCCTGCTCGGCTTTATCGTATGGGCCCACCACATATTTACTGTTGGGATAGACGTAGACACCCGCGCCTATTTTACATCCGCAACAATAATTATTGCCATTCCAACAGGCGTAAAAGTATTTAGCTGGCTTGCTACACTGCACGGGGGATCCATTAAATGAGAAACACCTATGCTGTGGGCACTAGGATTTATTTTCCTTTTTACAGTGGGCGGCCTAACAGGAATTGTTCTAGCCAACTCATCACTAGATATTGTTCTCCACGACACATATTATGTAGTTGCACACTTCCACTATGTATTGTCAATAGGTGCCGTATTTGCTATTATAGCGGCTTTTGTACACTGGTTCCCCCTATTTTCAGGCTACACCCTAAATGATACTTGAACAAAAATCCACTTCGGGGTAATATTTATTGGTGTCAACCTCACATTCTTTCCACAACACTTCCTAGGCCTAGCAGGAATACCACGACGTTATTCTGACTACCCAGATGCCTACGCCCTGTGAAACACAGTGTCATCCATCGGATCCCTTATCTCCCTCGTAGCTGTAATTATATTCCTTTTTATTCTATGAGAGGCCTTCGCCACCAAACGGGAAGTATCCTCAGTAGAATTAACTATAACAAACGTAGAATGACTTCATGGCTGCCCCCCACCATACCACACATTTGAGGAGCCTGCGTTTGTCCAAGTTCAATCAAACTAACGAGAAAGGAAGGAATTGAACCCCCATATACTGGTTTCAAGCCAGTCACATAACCACTCTGTCACTTTCTTCTAAAGACATTAGTAAAATGTAAATTACATCACCTTGTCAAGGTGAAATTACAGGTTAAATCCCTGTATGTCTTACAAATTTAATGGCACATCCAACACAATTAGGATTCCAAGACGCGGCATCACCCGTTATAGAAGAACTTCTTCACTTTCACGATCACGCCTTAATAATTGTATTTTTAATTAGCACCCTAGTACTGTATATTATTATTGCGATAGTTTCAACTAAACTCACAAACAAGTATATTCTAGACTCTCAAGAAATCGAGATTGTGTGAACTATCCTACCAGCCGTAATTCTAGTTCTAATCGCCCTGCCATCCCTTCGCATTTTATATCTTATAGACGAAATTAACGACCCCCACTTAACAATTAAGGCAATAGGACATCAATGATACTGAAGCTACGAGTACACAGACTACGAAGACCTTGGATTTGACTCCTATATAATCCCAACTCAAGACCTCGCGGCCGGCCAATTCCGACTCCTAGAAACAGATCATCGAATGGTAGTTCCAATAGAATCACCAATTCGTGTCTTAGTTTCCGCCGAAGACGTACTACATTCTTGAGCTGTCCCCTCTTTAGGCGTAAAGATAGATGCAGTACCGGGACGTCTAAACCAAACTGCCTTTATTGCCTCACGCCCAGGCGTGTTCTACGGACAATGTTCTGAGATCTGCGGCGCCAATCACAGCTTCATACCTATTGTAGTTGAAGCTGTTCCACTAGAACACTTCGAAAGCTGATCCTCACTAATGCTAGAAGACGCCTCACTAGGAAGCTAATTATTGGACAAAGCGTTGGCCTTTTAAGCCAAAGTTTGGTGACTACCGACCACCTCTAGTGAAATGCCCCAGCTAAACCCCAACCCCTGATTTGCTATTCTAGTGTTTTCATGAATTATTTTCCTAACCATTATCCCGACCAAAATTTTAAACCACACCACACCAAACGAACCTGCCCAAATGGGAGAAGAAAAACACAAAACTGAGCCCTGAGACTGACCATGATAACTAGTTTCTTTGACCAATTTGCAAGCCCTTCTTTCCTAGGAGTCCCTCTTATTGCCGTCGCAATTGCACTCCCCTGAATTATATTTCCCACACCACCATCTCGGTGACTAAACAACCGGCTCATTACCCTCCAAACATGGTTTATTAACCGATTTACTAATCAGCTACTACTGCCTCTTAATACAGGAGGACATAAATGGGCCCTCCTATTCGCCTCCCTGATAGTTTTTCTTATTACTATTAATATACTAGGCCTCCTTCCGTACACTTTTACACCTACAACACAATTATCACTAAATATAGGATTCGCAGTACCGCTATGACTTGCCACCGTAATTATTGGGATACGAAATCAACCAACAGTGGCCCTCGGCCACCTTCTGCCAGAAGGCACCCCGGTACCCCTAATCCCCGTACTAATTATCATCGAAACAATTAGCCTCTTCATCCGCCCACTAGCTCTGGGGGTACGACTTACCGCTAACTTAACAGCGGGCCACCTACTAATTCAACTTATTGCTACAGCTGTATTTGTACTTCTACCAATAATGCCAACAGTAGCCATTTTAACTGCCGCCGTCTTATTTCTTCTTACACTCTTAGAAGTTGCAGTGGCAATAATTCAAGCCTACGTATTTGTACTGCTATTAAGCCTGTACCTACAAGAAAACGTTTAATGGCACACCAAGCACATGCATATCATATGGTTGACCCCAGCCCCTGACCACTAACCGGAGCCATCGGTGCTCTACTGATAACATCCGGCCTGGCGATCTGATTTCACTTCCACTCAACAACACTAATAACTCTTGGCCTAATTCTTCTGATTCTCACCATATTCCAGTGATGACGAGACATTATTCGAGAAGGAACCTTCCAAGGCCACCACACCCCTCCGGTCCAAAAAGGCCTACGTTATGGCATAATCCTATTTATTACCTCAGAAGTCTTCTTTTTCCTGGGGTTCTTTTGGGCCTTCTACCACTCAAGTTTGGCCCCTACACCCGAACTGGGAGGATGCTGACCCCCCACAGGAATTACTACGCTAGACCCCTTCGAAGTACCCCTTCTTAATACCGCAGTCCTCCTAGCATCGGGGGTAACAGTTACATGAGCCCACCACAGCATCATAGAAGGTGAGCGAAAACAGGCCATTCAATCTCTTGCACTTACAATTCTGCTGGGAATATACTTTACTGCCCTACAGGCTATAGAGTATTACGAAGCACCCTTTACAATTGCGGACGGAGTTTACGGTTCCACATTTTTCGTAGCCACAGGCTTCCACGGACTACACGTCATTATCGGCTCAACCTTCTTGGCCGTATGTCTTCTCCGCCAAATTCAATACCACTTTACTTCAGAACACCACTTCGGCTTTGAAGCCGCTGCCTGATACTGACACTTTGTTGACGTAGTGTGATTATTCCTCTACGTATCTATCTACTGATGAGGCTCATATCTTTCTAGTATTAATTTTAGTACAAGTGACTTCCAATCATTTAGTCTTGGTTAAACCCCAGGGAAAGATAATGAATTTAATCACAACTATTCTTATTATTACAATAGCCCTGTCCTCAATCTTAGCAGTTGTGTCCTTCTGGTTACCTCAAATGAACCCAGACGCAGAAAAACTTTCCCCCTATGAATGCGGATTTGATCCACTAGGCTCTGCTCGTCTGCCCTTCTCATTACGATTCTTCTTAGTCGCCATCTTATTTCTTCTATTTGACCTAGAAATTGCCCTCCTTCTCCCACTGCCATGGGGAGACCAACTCCACAACCCTGCAGGGACATTCTTTTGGGCAACCGCAGTCCTAATTCTATTAACCCTAGGACTAATTTACGAATGAACTCAAGGCGGCCTAGAATGAGCAGAATAAGGGAGTTAGTCCAAAATAAGACCTCTGATTTCGGCTCAGAAAATTGTGGTTTAAGTCCACAGCCCCCTTATGACACCAGTACACTTCAGCTTTAGTTCAGCATTCATCTTAGGATTGATAGGGCTAGCATTCCACCGCACCCACCTCCTATCAGCACTCCTATGCCTAGAAGGAATAATATTATCTTTATTTATTGCGCTTGCCCTCTGGGCACTACAATTTGAGGCCACAAGCTTCTCCACAGCCCCCATACTCCTATTAGCCTTCTCTGCCTGTGAAGCAAGTACAGGCCTTGCCCTCCTAGTGGCCACAGCCCGGACCCATGGGACTGACCGCCTGCAAAACCTTAATCTCCTGCAATGTTAAAAGTTCTAGTCCCCACAATTATACTATTCCCAACAATCTGACTAATCTCCCCCAAATGACTATGGACAGCAACAACTGCCCACAGCCTATTAATTGCCCTTACTAGCCTTACATGATTTAAATGATCATCTGAAACCGGATGAGCCATGTCTGGCCCGCACCTGGCCACAGACCCCTTATCAACCCCCCTATTAGTATTAACTTGCTGACTCCTCCCGCTAATAATTTTAGCCAGCCAGAACCACATTAATCCCGAACCCATCAGCCGGCAGCGCCTGTATATTACACTTCTGGCCTCATTACAAACCTTTTTAATTTTAGCCTTTGGCGCCACTGAAATTATCATATTTTATATTATATTTGAAGCTACTCTAATTCCCACCCTTATCATTATTACCCGATGGGGTAACCAAACTGAACGACTTAATGCAGGGACCTATTTTCTATTTTATACCCTAGCAGGCTCCCTGCCTCTTCTTGTTGCCCTTCTATTACTTCAACAAACCACAGGAACGCTTTCCATACTAGTAATTCAATATTCTCAACCAATAGTACTAAACTCCTGAGGCCATAAAATCTGATGGGCAAGCTGTCTTATTGCATTCTTAGTAAAAATACCACTCTATGGTGTACACCTATGACTCCCAAAAGCGCACGTAGAAGCACCCGTCGCTGGATCCATGGTTCTAGCAGCAGTACTACTTAAGTTAGGGGGTTATGGGATAATACGCATAATAATTATGCTAGACCCCCTATCTAAAGAACTAGTTTATCCATTTATTATTCTAGCACTTTGAGGAATTATCATAACAGGATCCATCTGTTTACGACAGACAGACCTCAAGTCACTAATCGCTTACTCATCTGTTAGTCATATGGGACTTGTTGCAGGCGGTATCTTAATCCAAACCCCCTGAGGATTCTCAGGAGCAATTATTTTAATAATTGCCCACGGGCTAGTCTCCTCAATACTGTTTTGCTTAGCCAACACAGCCTACGAACGAACTCACAGCCGGACCATAATTCTAGCCCGTGGACTACAGGTAATTTTCCCATTAACAGCGGTCTGATGATTCATTGCCAACCTCGCCAACCTAGCACTACCCCCGCTCCCAAACCTTATAGGGGAACTCATAATTATCACAACCCTATTTAACTGGTCCCCCTGAACCCTTGCACTCACAGGTATGGGGACATTAATTACGGCAGGCTACTCACTTTATATATTCCTTATATCTCAACGAGGCCCAGTACCAAACCACATCATGAAACTCCCACCCTTCCACACCCGAGAACACCTACTCATGGCTTTTCATTTAATCCCAGTGATTTTACTTGTAACAAAACCAGAACTCATGTGAGGCTGATGTTACTAGTAAGTATAGTTTAACTAAAATATTAGATTGTGATTCTAAAGACGGGAGTTAAAATCCCCCTACTCACCAAGGAAGGACAGAAATCAGTAAGAACTGCTAATCCTTATGCACCGCGGTTAAACTCCGCGGCTTCCTTACGCTTCTGAAGGATAACAGCTCATCCATTGGTCTTAGGAACCAAAAACTCTTGGTGCAAATCCAAGTGGAAGCTATGAATTCAACTTTAATTATATCCTCCTCACTCATCTTAGTTATTACAGTTCTTATGTTTCCTCTATTGACTACACTGAGCCCGAAGCCACAAAAGCCAAACTGAGCAAATACACATGTTAAAACTGCTATTAGCACTGCCTTTTTTATCAGTCTCCTACCCCTTACAATTTTTCTAGATCAGGGCATAGAAAGTGTTACCACAAACTGACACTGAATAAATACACACATATTTGACACAAATATTAGCTTTAAATTTGATCACTACTCCCTTATTTTCACCCCAATTGCTCTTTACGTTACTTGGTCTATTTTGGAGTTCGCACTATGATATATGCACTCCGACCCTAACATTAACCGATTCTTTAAATATCTCCTTCTATTTTTAGTAGCCATAATTACCCTTGTTACAGCTAACAACATGTTTCAATTATTTATCGGCTGAGAGGGGGTTGGCATCATATCCTTCCTATTAATTGGGTGGTGATACGGACGAGCTGACGCCAACACAGCGGCCCTACAGGCCGTCATCTATAACCGAGTAGGGGATATTGGACTAATCCTAAGCATAGCCTGATTTGCAATAAATTTAAACTCCTGAGAAATTCAACAAATCTTCTTCCTATCAAAAAACTTTGATATAACAATTCCCCTAATAGGACTCATCCTTGCAGCAACAGGAAAATCGGCCCAATTCGGCCTACATCCCTGGCTCCCTTCTGCCATGGAGGGCCCCACCCCAGTATCTGCCCTACTGCACTCCAGCACCATGGTAGTTGCAGGAATCTTCTTGCTAATCCGACTTCACCCCCTTATAGAAAATAACGAAGTTGCACTAACAACCTGCCTCTGCCTGGGAGCCCTGACTACACTGTTTACAGCCACCTGTGCCCTAACCCAAAATGACATCAAGAAAATTGTAGCTTTCTCAACATCCAGCCAACTAGGCCTAATAATGGTTACAATCGGACTAAATCAGCCACAGCTAGCATTCCTACACATTTGTACGCATGCCTTCTTTAAGGCCATGCTATTTTTATGTTCAGGATCGATTATTCACAGCCTAAACGATGAACAAGACATCCGAAAAATAGGAGGCCTTCACAACCTAATACCAGCCACCTCAACTTATCTTACAATTGGTAGCCTAGCACTAACAGGCACTCCATTCTTAGCCGGATTCTTCTCAAAAGACGCTATTATTGAAGCCCTAAACACCTCCTACCTTAACGCCTGAGCCCTAACTCTTACATTAATCGCGACATCATTCACCGCCATCTACAGCTTCCGAGTTATTTTCTTCGTAACTATGGGATCCCCCCGATTTCTACCCCTATCACCCATTAACGAGAATAATCCATTAGTAATTAACCCCATCAAACGACTTGCTTGAGGAAGCATTATTGCAGGACTCATCATTACCTCAAACTTCCTGCCCTCAAAAACACCCATCATAACAATACCCGCATCTCTAAAAATAGCGGCTCTTATAGTCACAATTACTGGACTATTAGTGGCCATAGAACTCACGACCATCACAAACAAACAAATTAAGATTACCCCTACGATTTCATTACATAACTTCTCAAACATGTTAGGATACTTCCCCATAATAATTCACCGACTCCCCCCGAAACTCAATTTAACCCTTGGACAATCAATCGCCACCAAGCTTGACCAAACATGATTTGAAATCTCGGGACCAAAAGGACTAGCTTTAACCCAAATGATAATATCAAAAATTACAAGTGACATCCAGCGAGGAATAATTAAAACATACTTAACTATTTTTTTATTAACCATAACCCTTGCCATCCTCCTAACAATAATCTAAACTGCACGAAGAGTACCCCGACTTAATCCCCGAGTCAACTCTAAGACTACAAGCAACGTTAACAGTAAAACCCATGCACAAATAACCAATATTATTCCACCAAAAGAATATATTACAGCTACACCACCCACATCCCCGCGCAACATAGAAAACTCTTTAAGCCCATCAATAATTACCCAAGACCCCTCATATCAGCCCCCTCAAAACACCCCCCCCATCAAAACAACCCCTAATAAATAAACCAGCACATAACCCGCAACAGAACGACTTCCCCAGGCCTCTGGAAAGGGCTCAGCAGCCAATGCTGCCGAATAAGCAAATACCACAAGTATACCCCCTAAGTAAATTAAAAAAAGAACCAAAGACAAGAAAGACCCCCCAGACCCCACCAAAACCCCACACCCAACTCCTGCCGCCACCACCAAACCTAAAGCAGCAAAATAAGGCGTGGGATTAGAAGCAACAGCGATTAACCCCATAATTAAAGCCACCAACAACATAAACATAAAATAGGTCATAATTCTTGCTCGGATTTTAACCGAGACCAATGACTTGAAGAACCACCGTTGTAGTTCAACTACAAGAACAATAATGGCAAGCCTACGAAAAACCCACCCACTAATTAAAATCGCCAACGACGCACTAGTCGATCTACCGACACCATCCAACATCTCAGTATGATGAAACTTTGGATCCCTTCTCGGACTATGTCTAATTGCACAAATCCTGACAGGACTATTCCTGGCTATACATTACACCTCTGATATCTCGACCGCATTTTCATCAGTAGCTCACATTTGTCGAGATGTAAATTATGGCTGATTTATCCGCAACATACACGCCAACGGAGCATCATTCTTTTTTATCTGCATTTATATGCATGTTGCCCGAGGACTATATTATGGATCCTACCTTTACAAAGAAACCTGAAACATTGGTGTAGTCCTTCTGCTTCTAGTCATAATAACGGCCTTTGTCGGATATGTTCTCCCCTGGGGGCAAATATCTTTCTGAGGTGCCACAGTAATTACAAATTTACTTTCAGCAGTCCCGTACATAGGAGACACCCTTGTTCAATGAATCTGAGGTGGCTTCTCTGTAGATAATGCAACCCTAACACGATTCTTCGCATTCCACTTCCTATTGCCGTTCATCATCGCCGCCGCCACAATTATCCACCTACTGTTTCTACACGAAACTGGCTCAAACAACCCGGCCGGACTAAACTCCGACGCAGACAAAATTTCTTTTCACCCATACTTCTCATATAAAGACCTTCTTGGCTTTGTATTAATGCTATTAGCCCTTACATCATTAGCCCTCTTCTCCCCCAACTTATTAGGAGACCCAGACAACTTTACCCCCGCCAACCCAATAGTAACACCCCCGCATATTAAGCCCGAATGATACTTCTTATTTGCCTATGCCATCCTACGATCAATTCCAAACAAACTAGGAGGGGTTCTTGCACTATTATTTTCTATTCTAGTACTAATAGTGGTTCCAATCCTCCACACCTCAAAACAGCGAGGACTCACATTCCGCCCATTAACCCAATTTCTATTCTGAACCCTAGTAGCAGACATAGCCATCTTAACATGAATCGGGGGCATGCCCGTAGAACACCCATACGTCATTATTGGGCAAATCGCATCCGTCCTATATTTCGCGCTCTTCCTCGTCCTCATTCCACTGGCAGGATGACTGGAAAATAAAGCATTAAAATGAGCTTGCCCTAGTAGCTTAGTCTAAAAGCATCGGTCTTGTAATCCGAAGATCGGAGGTTAAATTCCTCCCTAGCGCCCAGAAAAGGGAGATTTTAACTCCCACCCCTGGCTCCCAAAGCCAGAATTCTAAATTAAACTATCTTCTGATAGTAACATGTATGGTATAGTACATAATATGTATAATATTACATTATGTATTAGTACTAATATATGTATTATCACCATTAACTTAATTTAACCCCAAAGCAAGTACTAACGACTAAAAACGTACATATAACAAATAATTATAAATCAGAATTAAATTAATTTAACTTAAAAGCAAGGACATAATATCTTAGACGTACATAAAGCTAATAATTAAGATTCCATAATTAAATTATTATAAGGCTTGAGAAAAAGGTTGATCTAGTAAAAAGTCCACCTCACAATTTTACTTTGATTGACGCAAATAAGGTTTTATTCGAGATAATTAATGTAGTAAGAGACCCCCAAACGTTTAAATTAATGCATATCATGCATGATAGAACCAGGGACACTTAAATAGGTTATTGTATTTTATGAATTATTCCTGGTATTTGGTTTTTATTTCAGGTATTGTTTAGTGAAGACCCCCCCTCCTTACTAAAATGGCATATTGGTTACAGGTGTAGTACATACTCCGCATTACCCCACATGCCGGGCATTTTTTTATATGCATATGGTTTTTTTTTTGGTAACCTTTCACTTACATTTCAGAGTGCAGGCACAAATAATTAATCAAGGTTGTATATTTTCCTTGCAAGAATTAAAATAGGTTCAATATTAAATGACATAACTTAAGAATAACATATTAATAACTCAAGTGCATACATATTTATTCCTTCTTCAGCTTACCCTTATATATATGCCCCCCTTTTGGTTTTTGCGCGACAAACCCCCCCTACCCCCCTTCGCTCAGGAAGTCCCTGTTATCCTTGTCAAACCCCGAAAACCAAGGAAGACTCGAGAACGTGCAGACTAACAAGTTGTGGATATGAATTAGCCATCCGCATTATATATATATACATGCATATCGCGTTAACCCATCACAAAATTTCCTCTTAGCATTAGCCTTAAAATCTCAAATAAAAATTTCAAGAAAATCCTCAATGCAAAAAAATCAAATATTTTATTGC